CGTATAAAATTATTTTCAACAAAAAAAGTACGTTCTTTATTTCCAGAACACACAGAAGAAAAAATTGATTCAGAAGATCGAATACTAATTTTTAAAATTTTATTCGATGTAGTTATAACGGATCCCAACGACCAAAGAATTAGAAAAAACTCTATTGGAACAAAAGAAATTAGTAAAAAAGTTCCTCGCTGGTCATACAACTCAATTAATGGTTTAGGACAAAAAAAGAAAAACAGGGGCGAAACTGTAGCAGGGGCAATTCGTTCAAGAAAGTTCAAACATGTAGTTATTTTTACTGATAACCAGCCAAAGCCAAATACCTCCACGTATATTAATACCAAATATACTAAGAGTCCTAAGCAAGCAAAGAAAGTGAATTTGACCCATTATTCACAACAATCGGATTTTCGTCGAGGTCTAATCAAAGGCTCCATGCGCGCACAAAGACGTAAAACTATTACTTGGGAACTGTTTCAAGCAAATGTGCATTCCCCGCTTTTTTTGGACAGGCTAGACAAACTTTTTTTTTTTTCTTTTGATATTTCCGAACTGATGAAAGTAATTTTAAAAAATTGGATGTGGAAACAAAAAGACCAAAAACTTTCTGATTCTAAAATTGAAAAGCAAAAAAAAATTGATAACCAAGAGGAGGACAAAAGAGAAAAATACAAAAGAAAAGAAAAAACAGAGATACCCATAGCAGAAATCTGGAATACATTTTTTTTTGCTCCAGTACTCAGAAGTTTTGTATTATTAACTCAATCGATTCTTAGAAAATATATTATATTACCTTCACTGATAATAGCTAAAAATATTGCTCGCATGCTATTATTTCAAATTCCCGAATGGTCCGAGGATTTAAAGGATTGGAATAGGGAAATGTATGTAAAATGCACCCATAATGGTGTTCAATTATCCGAACGAGAATTTCCGAAAAACTGGTTAACAGAGGGTATTCAGATAAAGATCCTATTTCCTTTTTGCCTGAAACCCTGGCACAAATCTAAGCTACAATTCCCTAATAAAGATGCAATGAAAAAAAAAGGGGGACAAAAAAACAACGATTTTTGTTTTTTAACAGTTTGGGGAATGGAAGCGGAATTGCCTTTTGGTCCTCCCCGAAAAAGACCTTCGTTTTTTAAACCCATTTTCAAAGAACTAAAAAAAAAAATTAGACAATTGAAAACAAAGTCTTTAAGAGTTTTAAAAGAAAGAACAAAAATTTTTCAACAAATCGCAAAAGAAACAAAAAGATGGGTCATCAAAAGAATTCTATTACTAAAAGTAAAAGGAAGAGTAAAAGAACTTTCAAAAACAAACCAAATTCCATTATTTAGATTGCGAGAAATAGATGAATTCGGTGAAGATAAAAAAGATTTGATAATGAGTAATCAGATGATTCACGAATCGTCCATTCAAATTCGATCTATGGATTGGACAAATTTAGCACTGCCCGAAAAAAAAATAAAAGATCTGACTAATCGAACAAACATAATAAAAAAGAAAATAGAAAAAATTACAAAAGAAAAGAAAAAAAGACTGCTAACTTACGAAATAAATAGTAGTTCGAACAAAACAAGTTATCGTCCTAAAATATTAGGAGCGTCCAAAAAGATTTGGCAAATATTAAAAAAAAGAAATACTCGATTAATCGGTAAATCATATTTTTTTATAAAATTTTTCATTGAAAGGATATACATAAAAATTTTTCTAGCTATTGTCAATATTCCAAGAATCAATGCAATTTTTTTTTTTGAATCGCCAAAAAAAATCCAAATTATTGAGAAAAATATCCACAATAATGAAACAAATCAGGAAAGAATTAATAAAACAAGTAAAAATGGAATTAACTTTATTTCGACTATAAAAAAATCACTTTCTAAGGTTAGTAATAAGAATTCAAAGATTTCTTATGATTTCTCTTTTTTCTCACAATCACAAGCATATGTATTTTACAAATTATCACAAACCCAACTTATTCACTTTTATAATTTAAGATTTGTCTTTCAATATGACGGAACATCCCTTTTTCTTAAGAAGGAAATAAAAGATTATTTTAAAAAACAAGGAATATTTCATTACGAATTAAGACATGAATCTTTTTGGAATTTTGAAATGAATCAATGGAAAAACTGGTTAAAGGGGCATTATCAATATAAATCCGATTTATCTCGGATAAGATGGCCTATATTAGTACCACAAAAATGGCGAAATAGAGCCAATCAACACAGTATGGCTCAAAAGAAAGATTTAAACAAAAAGGATTCATATGAAAAAAATAGATTAACTCATTCCGACAAACAAATTTTTTTTGAAGCGAATCCATTACAGAATCAAAAAGATAATTTTAAAAAACACTATAGATACGATCTTTTATCATATAAATCTATTAATTATGAAGATAAGAAAGACTCGTATATTCATAAATCATTATTCCAAGTAAATAATAAAAAAGAAATCTTTTCTAATTCCAACATAAGGGAAGGCAAATTATTTGATATGTTGGGAGGTATCCCTATTAATAATTATCTAGAAGAAGATGATATTATGGATACGGATAAATTTTCGGATAGAAAATATTTTGATTGGAGAATTCTCGATTTTTGTCTTAGAAATAAGGTTGATATTGAAGTCTGGGTTGATATTGGTACCAACAGGAATCAAAATACTAAGATTGGGGCTGATAAGTATCAAATAATTGATGAAATTAATAAGAAAGTTCTTTTTTATCTTACAATTCATGAAGATGAAGAAATTAAACCATCCAATAAAAAAAAGTTCTTTTTTGATTGGATGGGAATGAATGAAGCAATACTAAGTTGTCCTATATCAAATCTGGAGCTTTGGTTCTTCCGAGAATTAGTGCTATTTTTTAATGCATATAAAAAAAAACCGTGGATCATACCAATCAAATTACTTCTTTTCAGTTTTAATGGAAATGAAAATGGGAATAAAAAAATAACTCGAAAGAAAAAGGAAGATCTTTTTATATCATCGAATCAAAAAAACTCTCTTGAATTATACAATGGAAGTAAAGAAGAAAAAGAACCCCCAGACCAAGGGAATCCTCGATCAGATGCACAAAACCAAGTAAGTCTTGGGTCAGTTCTCTCAAACCAAGAAAAAGATGTTGAAGCAAATTCTTCGGGATCAGACATCAAAAAACGTAGAACGAAAAAACAATACAAGAACAACGCAGAAGCAGAACTTTATTTCTTCCTAAAAAAGTATTTGCATTTTCAGTTGAGATGGGATTCTTTTTTAAATCAAAGAATAATAAATAATATCAAGATCTATTGTCTCCTGCTTCGACTGATAAATCCAAGAGAAATTGCTATATCCTCTATTCAAGGGGGAGAAATGGTTCTGGATATTTTGATGATTCATAAGGATTTCACTCTTACAGAATTGGTGAAAGGGGGAATATTTATTATCGAACCGCTTCGTCTGTCTGTAAAAAACGATGGACAGTTTTTTATATATCAAATCGTAGGTATTTCATTGGTTCATAAGAATAAGCGCAAAATTACTAAAAGATACCGAGAAAAAAGCTATGTTCATAAAAAAAAAAATTCTGAATCCATTGCAAGACATCAAAGAATGACTGGAAATAGAGACAAAAAGAATTATGATTTGCTTGTTCCTGAAAATATTTTATTCCCTAACCGTCGTAGAGAATTGAGAACTCTGATTTGTTTCAATTGGAAGAATCAAAATGGTATTCAGAGAAATTCCGTATTTTGTAATAACGTAAAAAAAGGGGGTCACGTTTTGCATAAAAGCAAAGATCTTGCTAGAGAGAAAAAGAAACTAATTAAATTAAAGTTCTTTCTTTGGCCCAATTATCGATTAGAAGATTTAGTTTGTATGAATCGCTATTGGTTTAATACGAATAATGGCAGTCGTTTCAGTATGATAAGGATACATATGTATCCACGATTGCAAATTTGTTACTAGTACGTTTTTCTTATCGATCGCGTACCATACGTACCATACCCGGTATATGAAAACAAAGAGATGGACACACGCCTTGTCTTCCATTCCATTATGATACGGGATACCACTTTAAGGACATACGGATTGGTTAGATCTATAAATGAATTAACTGAATTTTTTTTTTAGGTCTCGCTTTTTCTCTTTTGAAGAAATATACCATCCTTTTTTATCCCTAATCAAATTGAAAATGGGATTCATTGTTGATTGATTTTATCGGAAGTTCATAACGGCTTTAAGATGATTGTGTAGATTCAATTCAAATGACTAACATTATTATTACTGATCAGTAAATTTCATATTAAAAGAAAGGGAAAAGAGGATTTCGTTTTATGGTAAAAAATTCATTCATCTCAGTTACTTTTCAAGAAAAAAAAAAAGAAAACAGCGGGTCTGTTGAATTTCAAGTATTAAGTTTCACTAATAAGATACAAAGACTTACTTCCCATTTGGAATTGCACAGAAAAGACTATTTATCTCAGAGGGGTTTACGGAAAGTTCTGGAAAAACGCCAACGGCTACTTTCTTATTTGTCAAAGAAAAATAGAGTACGTTATAAAGAATTAATTAGTCAGTTGAATATCCGGGAGTCAAAAAATCGTTAATTTGAAAAAAATAATTTTGAATTATTTGATTTATTAGATTTTGAATCTTGATAACTTCTTTTTGTTTTCAACAATTCATGTAAGAATGGATCGAGGAAAAACCTATGAGTATACTAGCTACAGGAAAAGACCTTATGAGAGTAAATATGGGACCTCACCACCCATCAATGCATGGTGTTCTTCGTCTCATCGTTACTCTCGATGGCGAAGATGTTATTGACTGTGAACCGATATTGGGTTATTTACACAGAGGGATGGAAAAAATTGCGGAAAACCGAACAATTATACAATATCTGCCTTATGTAACACGTTGGGATTATTTAGCTACTATGTTCACAGAAGCAATAACTGTAAATGGACCAGAACAGTTAGGAAATATTCAAGTACCTAAAAGGGCCAGCTATATCAGAGTAATTATGTTGGAGTTGAGTCGTATAGCCTCTCATCTGTTATGGCTCGGCCCTTTTATGGCAGATATTGGTGCACAGACCCCCTTCTTCTATATTTTCAGAGAAAGAGAATTAGTATATGATCTATTCGAAGCTGCCACCGGTATGAGAATGATGCATAATTATTTTCGTATCGGAGGGATAGCGGCCGATTTACCCCATGGCTGGATAGAGAAATGTTTGGATTTCTGTGATTATTTTTTAACGGGGGTTGTTGAATATCAAAAACTTATTACACGAAACCCTGTCTTTTTAGAACGAGTTGAAGGAGTAGGCATTTTTGGTGGAGAAGAAGCAATAAATTGGGGTTTATCAGGACCAATGCTACGAGCGTCTGGAATAGAATGGGATCTTCGTAAAGTGGATCATTATGAGTGTTACGACGAATTTGATTGGGAAGTCCAGTGGCAAAAAGAAGGAGATTCATTAGCTCGTTATTTAGTCCGAATCGGTGAAATGACAGAATCCGTAAAAATTATTCAACAGGCTTTGGAAGGAATTCCGGGGGGGCCCTATGAGAATTTAGAAATACGATGCTTTGCTACAGAAAGCGATCCAGAATGGAATGATTTTGAAGATCGATTCATTAGTAAAAAACCTTCTCCTACTTTTGAATTACCGAAACAAGAACTTTATGTGAGAGTCGAAGCCCCAAAAGGAGAATTGGGAATTTTTCTGATAGGAGATCAAAGTAGTTTTCCTTGGCGGTGGAAAATTCGCCCACCGGGTTTTATCAATTTGCAAATTCTTCCTCAGTTAGTTAAAAGAATGAAATTGGCGGATATTATGACGATACTAGGTAGTATAGATATCATTATGGGAGAAGTTGATCGTTGAAATGATAGTTGATACAACAGAAGTACAAGATATTAATTCTTTTTCCCGATTGGAATCCTTAAAAGAGCTCTATGGGACCATACGGGTGTTTGCCCCTATTTTGACTCTTGTATTAGGAATCACAATAGGTGTACTAGTAATTGTGTGGTTAGAAAGAGAAATATCTGCAGGAATACAACAACGTATTGGCCCTGAATACGCCAGCCCTTTCGGAATTCTTCAAGCTTTAGCAGATGGAACAAAACTACTTTTCAAAGAGAATCTTCTTCCAGCTAGAGGAAATACTCGTTTCTTCAGTATTGGACCATCTATAGCAGTCATATCAATTCTACTAAGTTATTCAGTAATTCCTTTTAGTTATCACCTTGTTTTAGCTGATCTCAATATTGGTATTTTTTTATGGATTGCCGTTTCAAGTATTGCTCCTATTGGACTTCTTATGTCAGGATATGGATCAAATAATAAATATTCGTTTTTAGGTGGTCTGCGAGCTGCTGCTCAATCGATTAGTTATGAAATACCATTAACTTTATGTGTTTTATCAATATCTCTACGTGCGACTCGCTAAAATATAAGCTTTTCTTTTCCTTCTAGAAAAAAAAAAAGAAATTTAATGGATATCCGCATTTTTTTTTTTATTCATTTATTTATTCTTTAGGTTAATAAAAAAATTAGATAGTTATATATGAGTGAAAGAAAACAACTTCTAAATTCGCAGTAAAAGCAGATTGAGTCTCATTTCCTATGTACAAGAGTTAAGTGAAAGTAAACAAAAGTGGAAGATGCCCTTTACCCCAAGATTAGTTGATTGGTCATCCTAGCTTGAAGCGGGCTCAAAAGTCAACCGTATGGAGTTTTCACTATATGTTTGAATGTATTACAATACATATATTAACGAACGGGGGATTGAAAAAAAAAAAAATGGGTGGATAATAAGGAACACTAAAATACACACAAAGAATTAGTAATGGAGATTATGTAAATTAACGAAAAAGATACGTCTGCATAACATAAAAAGAATACTAATTGGGGCTTTAAGTTGGTAGAAATGATCAGGCAGTACTCCCCACAATTCCGATTCAGAGTATGCTCCTATCCCCCAATTAAAGAAATTACTATCAGGAACGAAATAATCCTTTACTTTTTTGAGGCCCCCTTTTTCTCAGAAAGAAGAAGAGGAACAAAAAAAATAGAAAAAAAAGAAAATGACAATAAAAAGAAAAGCGATTTTTTTCTTATTTCTTTCCTATCTTCATAGAAAGAAAAGTTGTGTCATGATTCATGAACTAATGTAATGTCTAATTCTTTTTTTTTCGTAATCAAAATAAAATGATGGCTCGAAATATCAATAGATATTTCTACAAAGAGTATTTTATTGAAGGATTTATTAAGTTATTACTCACCCCAAAAAAGTTGAAGGATGAGATCAATTCAGAAATGCTTTTTGATTTATTCTTATAGCAGACAGAATTCCATTGGTATAATTGGGGACCTTCCACGAGTCTATCTATGCTATAACCATATCAAGATAACGAATACTTGTACTTGCCCGGTCCTTACATTTATTTGTGGCCCTGAGGAGCCGTATGAGGTGAAAATCTCATGTACGGTTTTGTAATAGCGATGGGAACAGTAATGTTATCACCGACTATGATTATCTAATAGTTCAAGTACAGTTGATATAGTCGGGGCGCAATCAAAATATGGTTTTTTGGGGTGGAATTTGTGGCGTCAACCTATAGGGTTTATCGTTTTTCTAATTTCTTCCCTAGCAGAATGCGAAAGATTACCTTTTGATTTACCAGAAGCAGAAGAAGAATTAGTAGCAGGCTATCAAACCGAATATTCGGGGATAAAATTTGGTTTATTTTACGTTGCTTCCTATCTAAATTTATTAGTTTCCTCATTATTTGTAACAGTTCTTTACTTGGGCGGTTGGAATCTTTCAATTCCGTACATATTTGTTCCTGAGTTATTTGAAATAAATAAAGCGGATGGAATCTTTGGAACGACAATTGGTATCTTTATTACATTAGCTAAAACTTATTTGTTCTTGTTCATTTCTATCACAACAAGATGGACTTTACCTAGACTAAGAATGGACCAATTATTAAATCTTGGCTGGAAATTTCTTTTACCTATTTCTCTCGGTAATCTATTATTAACAACCTCTTCCCAACTCCTTTCACTGTAAACAAAAAAAAAGGATACTATATTCACGGCTTACCTCAAACAAGAGAAAGAAAAAATTTATTCGTAGATATTCCCGATATGTTCCCTATGGTAACTGGGTTCATGAATTATGGTCAACAAACAGTACGAGCTGCAAGGTACATTGGTCAAAGTTTCATGATTACCTTATCCCAAGCAAATCGTTTCCCTGTAACTATTCAATATCCTTATGAAAAATTAATAACATCGGAGCGTTTCCGCGGTCGAATCCATTTTGAATTTGATAAATGTATTGCTTGTGAAGTATGTGTTCGTGTATGTCCTATCGATCTGCCTGTTGTTGATTGGAAATTGGAAACTGATATTCGAAAGAAACGATTGCTTAATTACAGTATTGATTTCGGAATTTGTATTTTTTGTGGTAACTGCGTTGAGTATTGTCCAACAAATTGTTTATCAATGACTGAAGAATATGAACTTGCTACTTATGACCGTCACGAATTGAATTACAATCAAATTGCTTTAGGTCGTTTACCAATGTCAGTAATTGACGATTTTACAATTCGAACAGTTTTGAATTCGTCTCAAAGAAAAAATCGGTAAATCTCTTTATTATTGGAAATTACTAGGGTTCCGTGTTGGTATAAAGGAATAAGGTCTTTCTCTTTGTTTGGTACAAATCCCAACTATAGATTGGATTATGAGAAGTACAAATTAATTTGTATTGAAAGTCTGTTAATATATCCACAATTTTTTCAAAATATAGACTTTCAATTTCCAACTGCCATTTCCAATAAAGAAAAGAACGAAATTGATCCAATAACTGTACCCACATCAATTCACAATTCACACCTATTAGATTTGAATTGAATTCAATCGGGAATGCCTGATAAAAAAAAATTGCCTGGTCGGTTCAATAAGGTCATGAAAAAACATTTCGATTTATTTATCTCTTATTTTAATATAATGGATTTGGCTGGACCAATACATGATTTTCTTTTAGTTTTTCTAGGATCGGGTCTTATATTAGGAGGTCTGGGAGTGGTATTACTTACCAACACGATTTATTCTGCCTTTTCATTGGGATTCGTTCTTATTTGTATATCCTTATTCTATATTCTATCAAATTCGCCTTTTGTAGCTGCTGCACAGCTCCTTATTTATGTAGGAGCTGTAAATGTTTTAATCATATTTGCTGTAATGTTCATGAATGGTTCAGACTATTCCAACGATTTTCATTTGAATCTTTGGACTATTGGGGATGGAGTTACTTCTCTGGTTTGTACAAGTATTTTTTTGTCCTTACTCACTACTATTCTAGATACGTCGTGGTACGGGATTATTTGGACTACACGATCCAACCAGATTATAGAGCAAGATTTGATAAGTAATAGTCAACAAATTGGAATTCATTTATCAACCGACTTTTTTCTTCCATTTGAACTCATTTCGATAATTCTTTTAGTTGCTTTGATAGGTGCAATTGCCGTAGCTCGTCAGTAAAAAATCTTTATAACTAGCAACAGCAATCCAAATTCAACTTTTCTGTGTTATCACATCTATTTGCCTTCAATTCTATTTGAATACCGTTTCATGTATAAATCAAATAGAAGTTTATCGATTCGATCTATTAGCAATATATTCTTTTGTTCTATACTTGTTAGATTATAAGCAATCAAATCACTTGACTTATTGTTCATATTGAAATGAATCTAAATTGGTACGGAGTTGGTCAATGATGCTCGAGCATGTACTTATTTTGAGTGCTTATTTATTTTCTATTGGTATCTATGGATTGATCACGAGCCGAAATATTGTCCGGGCCCTGATGTGTCTTGAACTTATACTAAATGCGGTTAATATAAATTTTGTAACATTTTCCGATTTTTTTGATAGTAGGCAATTAAAAGGAGATATTTTCTCAATTTTTGTTATAGCTATTGCAGCCGCTGAAGCAGCTATCGGATCAGCTATTGTTTCGTCAATTTATCGTAACAGAAAATCGATTTGTATCAATCAATCGACTTTGTTGAATAAATAAAATAAATAAAATAGTATTTCAAAATCAGAATATTCATAAATTCGAATTAGCATCTATAATACGTCCTAACCTCGATCATATTGGCGAAAACGTAAAAAATCAAAGTATCTTTGTTCCCTCTTATCAGTTGATCCCGAAATGGATTGATTCCAAAATTCTGGTAAATCGTTGATTGATCTGGTGTTTCAATATATGATTCATTTCCAAAATTCCTAGATCCAAATTTATGAATTCAGAAATTGATAGATTCAATGTCACATTCAGTAAAGATTTATGATACATGTATAGGGTGTACTCAATGTGTCCGAGCATGTCCCACGGATGTATTAGAAATGATACCTTGGGACGGATGTAAAGCTAAACAAATTGCTTCTGCTCCAAGAACGGAGGATTGTGTTGGTTGTAAGAGATGTGAATCCGCCTGTCCAACGGATTTCTTGAGTGTTCGAGTTTATTTATGGCATGAAACAACTCGAAGCATGGGTCTAGCTTATTGATATTGATACGTTCCCCAAAACCCCACTTGAATCTATTTTGAATACACTTTTTTTACTTACTGATTACCGACAAAAACCCGTACTCGAAAAAAAAAAATTTAAGAATATATATTCTATTTTTCGAGCACGGTTTTGTCTGGTTCGAGTGTATCTTGCCTTTACCACGAACTTTTTTCCTTGGTTAACAATAATTGTAGTTTTTCCGATAGCCACGGGTTTTTTCATTTTCTGTCTCCCTCATAGAGGAAATAAGGTGACTAGGGGGTATACTATATATATATGCGTGCTAGAACTCCTTCTAACAACCTATGCCTTCTGTTATCATTTCGAATTGGACGATCCATTAATACAACTCGCAGAGGATTATAAATGGATCAATTTTTTTGGTTTTTACTGGAGATTGGGAATTGATGGACTTTCCCTAGGACCCATTTTATTGACGGGATTTATCACCACTTTAGCTACGTTAGCGGCTTGGCCGGTTACTCGGAATTCCCGATTATTCTATTTCCTGATGTTAGCAATGTATAGCGGTCAAATAGGATCATTTGCTTCTCGTGACCTTTTACTTTTTTTCATCATGTGGGAATTCGAATTAATTCCTGTTTATCTACTTCTATCAGCATGGGGTGGAAAGAAACGTCTTTATTCAGCTACAAAGTTTATTTTGTACACTGCAGGAGGTTCCGTTTTTCTATTAATAGGAGTTTTGGGTATCGGTTTATATGGTTCCAATGAACCAACATTAAATTTGGAAATATTAGCGAATCGATCGTATCCCGTGGCACTGGAAATACTATTCTATATTGGATTTCTTATTGCTTTTGCTGTCAAATCACCGATTATACCCTTACATACATGGTTACCAGACACCCATGGGGAGGCCCATTACAGTACTTGTATGCTTCTGGCCGGAATCTTATTAAAAATGGGAGCATATGGCTTGGTTCGGATCAATATGGAACTATTACCGCACGCTCATTCTCTATTTTCTCCCTGGTTAATCATAGTAGGTACAATGCAAATAATTTATGCAGCTTTAACATCTCCTGGCCAACGCAATTTAAAAAAAAGAATCGCCTATTCCTCTGTATCTCATATGGGTTTCATAATTATAGGAATTGGCTCGATAACTGATACAGGACTCAGCGGAGCCATTTTACAAATAATTTCTCATGGGTTTATTAGCGCTGCACTTTTTTTCTTAGCAGGAACGAGTTATGATAGAATACGTCATGGTTATCTCGACGAAATGGGCGGACTGGCTATACCAATTCCAAAGATATTCACGCTATTTAGTATCTTATCAATGGCTTCCCTTGCATTACCGGGCATGAGTGGTTTTGTTGCGGAATTGATAGTATTTTTGGGGATAATTACTAGCCAAAAATATTTTTTAATAGCAAAAATACTGATTACTTTTGTAATGGCAATTGGAATGATATTAACTCCTATTTATTCATTATCTATGTTACGGCAAATGTTTTATGGGTACAAGCTATTTAATGGCGTAAACTCTTATTTTTTTGATTCTGGACCACGGGAATTATTTGTTTTGATCTCTATTCTTCTACCCGTACTTGGTATTGGTATTTATCCGGATTTCGTTCTGTCACTATCAGTGGACAAGGTCGAAGCTATTCTATCTAATTTTTTTATAGAGAATTTTCATGAATAAAAAAAGAAAAAAAATGGAATTGTAACCAAACCCCTTTGGCGTTTGTGAGAACCTTTTGAATCAAGTAGTGGAGTGATTCAAAAGGTTCTCGGCGGTTTCCACTCAGTTTCGTTTATATATATGCGCTGTCCTATGTTTGTCTTCATCAGGCCCTTTCTTTTCTTCAATTTGCAATTCAATTAGATGTGAATTGTTAATTAAATGAACCATAACTATGTAACCCTATTCCTAATAGATTGACCCCGAAATAACATATCCAAATTATAACAAAGCCCATAGAAGCCACAATTGCGGAATTAAAACCTTCCGATTTTTTATTTGTTCGAGTATGGAAATAAATCCCGAATATAGTCCAAGTAATAAATGCCCAAGTTTCCTTTGGATCCCAATTCCAATATGATCCCCATGCCTCATTAGCCCATACTGCGCCTGAAAGAATACCTATGGTTAAAAAGATAAATCCTAGACTAATAATATGATAACTCCAATGATCCAATTGTTGAATTAATTGATACCTGTAATAATTTCTAGCAGAAAAAAAATAAGTATTTAGTAAAACATTGGTTTTTGCATTCATGTATTGTATTTCACCGAAGGAAGATGACTCAGTTACAGTTCCATTTAATAATTTATTGCTTTTACCAAAAATCCTTATCACTTTTCGAAATGTAATGACTAGAAGAGCTGTGGATAATAATGATCCGCATAAAAGAGCTGCATAGCCGAATACCATCATACTTACGTGCATCATTAACCACTGAACTTGTAGAGCGGGCACTAATATTCCGGATTGATGCATTTTGGTTAACAAACACGAAGTTGCAAAGCCTTGGGTAAAAATAGCACTTGGCGCGGTTATTGCGCTTAAATGATTTTGATGTTTTAAAATCCTATGAATAATGGAGAAACTCCATGACAGAAAGATTAATGATTCATATAAATCACTTAATGGGAAATGCCCCGAATAAATCCAACGAATTACTAATAATCCTGTTAGACAGAAAAGGGTAGCTATCATCCCCTTTTCTGATGAATCATATAGTCCTACGATTTCATCGACTAATAAGGTTATTAAATGAATTGTAATTCCAATTGAAATGACCGAAAATGATATATGAGTTAATATATGTTCTAAAGTTGAAAATATCATAAATAAAAAATGAAATTAAAAGTAAAAAGTGAAAGTCTCTCGAGTATACGGAATGGAAATCGGAAATTCAATTCATTATAGGGCTTTTATATATCTTTTAGAAGATGTTATGCCGCCACTCGGATTCGAACCGAGATGCTCTAGCACTGCTTCCTAAGAGCAGCGTGTCTACCGATTTCACCATAGCGGCTTGCTAGAAATAATAATAACTTATTTTTATTTAATCGTCGAGATTGAAAGAGAAAGTTTCAATGAAATACTTTTTCTTTTTAGGAAGCATTCAATTGATGAATAAAAACTTGTTTCAATAGAGATTGAAACAGTCTCTTTTTTATCGTTTTATTTAGTTATTTAAGGTTTTAAGGTTTCAGTTTTATTTAACTTAACAATAACATATTCTTTTTCTTTTTTATGGATCACGATCACAATTTAAGCATAATATCCAATAATTCAAAAACTTTTATTGAATTTGCATAACTTTTGTCTTGTGATAATCGTTAGGTTTTTTTCAGTATGAATTTGTCTTAGGGTTTATCAAACCAATTAGGTATTGAGCTATACATATTATATAAAAGAATTTTGATTTCTATTGTCCTACTTCAAAAATTGATTTCTAAATCCGAATTCTAAAAATCGATATTTTTAGATTGATCCTCCCTTTCAAACATAGGATTTTTTTATTACTTATAAATTGCATACTATTCGTATAGAAATTTGAAATACGCCGAAATGGCGAAAGACGCTTTTCTCATTCTCACTTGGAGTGATGATTCAGAAAGTAAAAAAAAAAAAAGACAAAACAAAACCTTGATTATTGTCTTATTTATAAGTGGGTGGGTGATGGGATACGCCGAAATGGCGAAAGACGCTTTTCTCATTCTCACTTGGAGTGATGATTCAGAAAGTAAAAAAAAAAAAAGACAAAACAAAACCTTGATTATTGTCTTATTTATAAGTGGGTGGGTGATGGGGAAATTAAGAATCCCCATCCCGGGAATGAAAAGCATATTCAAATAGAAATAAAGGCAAAACTCTCAAATTTTTATTCTTTTTTTTTTTCAAATAAAAAAAAGTACCAATTCAGTAGCCAAATCCATTGGTTCAAAACAGTAGGGAATGGAAATCATTATTTATTACTTACTTTTTCTATTTCTATTTTTTTTTACTTCTATTTTTCTATTCTATATTAAAAAATTGAATCTAAATTCGAAACTAAATCGGCTCGTTTTTGGAGTCAGGTGGATGCGGATTCCAATTATTCCAACGTTTTATTAATTATTTGTCGTACAAAAAACTTTTTGAATTCCCGGTCGAAAGGGATTTTGCTAATGAAAAAGCTTTCAGCGCTGCCCAATATCCCCCCTTTTTCCAAATATTTTTACGAATACGTTTTTTTAATATAGAACTACGTTTTTTTGGAACTGCCATTCAAAAAATAAAAAGTTATTCATTGCAAAAATTGGATGTGAAAGACATCTATTGTTTAAAATGTTTAAAACAAATCTTTTTTTTTTTTTTTTTCAATTCCTATTCCATAAAATAGCTGAGGCAAAATAATTTGTATTTCGGAGTTATTTGTGATAACTTTCTATCTCTGTCTCTTTTTGGGATGTTACATTTGTACATAAAAAATACATATCGAACAAGCTTAAGAACCCTTACCTACCTAATAAAAAACTTGAATCTTTTTCTTTTTTCTTTTCTAGTAATTGGTTATTAAATTATTAAATGCCATTTATTAGAATAGAACATAATCAATCAATCCCGAATTAAACTCGTTAATTATTCTGAATAAACAAACAAAAATACCTAGTTCTTTTTTTATTAGGCAAAGTTATGGGACATCCGATGATTGATATCAAAATAAAGTACTTCTTTTTTTTTGTCCAATTTTTGAGTCTTGATATATGTCCATAAATTTTTGTAATAGGGAATAATAATGGAAATTGGAATTTGCTGCTACGTTTTCCTAAAAATCTTACTTAGTATAAACTTAGTATAAAATAATTCGTTATTTTTCACTTTGCAAATTTTTGAAGTAGTTGAGAAAGGTTCAAACTAACTACGAATAGAAAATTCCATTTTAGTTTCAGTTGCTTTTTAGTAATCTCTTTTATCTTTTAAAAGAGATAAGAACCGGTGAATCAGAAACAATTAATTAAGAATAAAAAAATTATTATTTTTATGGAACATACATATCAATATTCTTGGATCATACCTTTCGTTCCGCTTCCAGTTCCTATGTTAATAGGAGTGGGACTTCTACTTTTTCCAACGGCAACAAAAAATCTTCGCCGTATTTGGGCTTTTCCTAGTATTTTTTTTTTAAGTATAGTTATGATTTTTTCGGTCAATCTATCTATTCAGCAAATAAATAGGAGTTCTATCTATCAATACATATGGTCTTTGACCATCAATAATGATTTTTCTTTCGAGTTCGGCCACTTTATTGATCCGCTTACTTCTATTATGTCAATATTAATCACCACAGTTGGAATTCTGGTTCTTTTTTATAGCGACAATTATATGTCTCATGATCAAGGATATTTGAGATTTCTTGCTTATATGAGTTTTTTCAATACTTCAATGTTGGGATTAGTTACAAGTTCGAATTTGATACAAATTTATATTTTTTGGGAATTGGTTGGGATGTGTTCTTATCTATTAATAGGGTTTTGGTTCACACGACCTAGTGCGGCAAGTGCTTGTCAAAAAGCCTTTATAACTAATCGTGTAGGGGATTTTGGTTTATTATTAGGAATCTTAGGCCTTTATTGGACAACGGGTAGTTTCGAATTTCGGGATTTGTTCGAAATATTCAATAACTTGATTTATAATAAGGAGGTTAACTTTTTATTTGTTACTTTGTGTGCCTTTCTATTATTTGGCGGCGCAGTTGCTAAATCCGCACAATTTCCCCTTCATGTATGGTTACCTGATGCCATGGAGGGTCCTACTCCTATTTCGGCTCTTATCCACGCCGCTACTATGGTAGCAGCGGGAATTTTTCTTGTAGCTCGTCTTCTTCCCCTTTTCATAGCGATACCGTACATAATGAATCTAATATCTTTTATAGGTATAATAACAGTATTATTAGGAGCCACTTTAGCTCTTGCTCAAAAAGATATTAAGAAAGGTTTAGCCTATTCTACAATGTCTCAATTGGGTTATATGATGTTAGCTCTAGGTATGGGGTCTTATCGAGCCGCTTTATTTCATTTGATTACTCATGCTTATTCGAAAGCCTTGTTGTTTTTAGGATCCGGATCAATTATTCATTCAATGGAAGCTCTTGTTGGATACGCTCCAGATAAAAGCCAGAATATGGCTCTTATGGGCGGGTTAAGAAAGCACGTGCCAATTACAAAAACTGCTTTTTTAGTAGGTACACTTTCTCTTTGTGGTATTCCACCTCTTGCTTGTTTTTGGTCAAAAGATGAAATTCTTAATGATAGTTGGTTATATTCACCGATTTTCGCAATAATTGCTTCTTTCACAGCCGGATTAACTGCATTTTATATGTTTCGGATTTATTTACTTACTTTTGAAGGACATTTAAACGTTCGTTTTCAAACTTACAGTGGCAAAAAAGGAAATTCCTTCTATTCAATATCTCTATGGGGTAAAGAAGAGCCAAAATCGATTAAAAAAAGTTTTCCTTTAGTTGCTTTATTAAAAAGAAATAATAATGAAAGGGAAAGGACTTCTTTTTTTTCGAAGAAAACATACCGAATGAATACTCATGTAACAAAAATGCCTTTTCTTACTATTTTTCCTTTTTGTCCTACAAAGACTTTTTTTTATCCCCATGAATCGGACAATACTATGCTATTCTCTATGCTTATATTAGTCTTATTTCCTTTGTTTGTTGGAGCCATAGGAATTCCCTTTAATCAAGAAGGAAACAATTTGGATATCTTAGCAAAATTGTTAACTCCGTCTATAAATCTTTTACATCAAAATTCAAATCATTTTTTTGATTGGTATGAATTTTTGCCAAATGCAACTTTTTCAGTTAGTATAACGTTTTTTGGAATATTTATAGCGGCTTTTTTATATAAACCCTTTTATTCATCTT